AATGTCTAATTGAATGAGATTTCTTATATTATAGATATTCCGTTTTTCTTGGATTAAACAAAAGAGAGTAATTACATGAGTTTCAAACTTTCATTTTGATTTAATTAATATATATTAATTAATATAATAAGTTTTATCTTTTCTCCTACCTTCAGAAAAAAAGACATGTCCACTGTTATTAGATATTAGAATTTTCTGAAAGGTAACTATCCCGCTTTCATATAAAAATTTATATAGAATCTTTGAAAAAGACTTTTTTTCATACTTCATAAAAAAGAAAAAGACTTACTGTCTTTAGGATCTGATGCTACACCGCTGCTCAATACCTTAGGGGATCTACTCTATTACATAAGTAGATTCCTAAGATTTATCTCATATTATGATATAAATAAACAGCTTTTGTTGTATTGGTCCAAAACCTTTCCAATTGATCTTTACGGTGCTTCCTATATCAATTAAATCTTTTTTTATCCATAGAAAGAAAGTATTTAGGCATATCTAGTCTTCATTTCATATTTCGATCTATGAAGTTTATTTATTTGCTACAGCTGATAAAAAATCGTTTTGGACGATGCTTATGTAGAAAGCCCTTTTTTTGTGTTTCTAGTATTTCATTGACTAGCTGTTCGTTCTTTTTTTCTATAGTGGAGATAGTCGCACGTAATGACAGATCACAGCCATATTATTAAAAGCTTGTGGTAAAAAGGGGTTTCGTTCTAATGCCCGAAAATAATATTCTAAAGCTTTGGTATGTTCCCCATTACTTGTGTGGATAAGGCCTATATTATAGAGTATATAACTTCGATCGTAGGGGTCAATTTCTAGTCGCATAGCTTCATAATAATTCTGTAATGCTTCCGCATAATTTCCTTCAGATTGAGCCGACATCCGTTACGGTCGTCATTCGCTTTAACGAATTCTCCGTTTCAGAACCGTATGTGAGATTTTCATCTCATACGGCTCCTCCTTTTAGGTGCATAATGAAAATAATATATGGAAAAATGTGATGTCATTATGAACTAAGCGGGGCTAGTGTTTTTACAAGAAATCCCTAGCCAACCTTCTTGCAAAAGATCCTTTCTTACTACCAAGTGGGTTCATGCTAGATAAAAATAAAAAAGGAAACTCTAAAAATTTCTTTGTTCTCAACGCCCCTAAATTTCCAGGAATTAGTCACTTCAACAGTCTTCAATGGTTATACGGGTATCCAAAGTACGAACGAGATGGATGTTTATTGTTCCAACCATTTTAATTAGTCCCAATCCCAAAGAAGAAGAAGAAAGGGAATCATTTTGAAGAAAGTTTTCGTGTTGTTGATTTCTCGGCGTAGTGCTTCTTCCCCTATGCCCCCTATTCGTATATTGTATTAGTGTAGTAGGATTGATCTGTAATACGGGAACCATAGGTAAAAACCTTTTGCTCAATACTAGAATTCACAATTGAAGCATCTAAGGCTGCATTAATCGTGGATACATGACAGAAGGGATTGCTTTTTTTATATTATAAACTTCACCTTCAAAAGCGTAGATTTTTTTTTCAATACTCGTTTTTCTTTCTATTCCAAATCGGCGAGAAATAAAAAAAATAATGATAATCAAATCGCACCATCTCTGTAATAAGTAAATGCCTCTTTTTCTCCGGAAGTTGTCGGAATGACTCGTAATAAGATATCGGCTACAATTGTAAAGGTTTTATCAATAAAATTTCCATTTATACGCGATCTTGGCATAGGTAGTAATCCATTCTATAACTCTTTTTATTTCCTTTACCTTTTCTTTTGTGAGAAAATTTTCTCACAAACAAAGGAATTGTATAGTACGAACTAACATAAAAGCGGACTCATTAAAATAAAAAAACCTTCTATCTACTTCCAATTTTTTCCGGTCAAAAAAGGTATCTATTAATCATAATCTAAAAAACGATGAATAACTCGCTATTCACCCGGGTACTCAGTCATAATCCTGATGTCGGAGAGATGGCCGAGTGGTTGAAGGCGTAACATTGGAACTGTTATGTAGACGTTTGTTTACCGAGGGTTCGAATCCCTCTCTTTCCGTACTTTCAACTAATTCACCAATCTGACCACAATGTATCAAATAAAATAGATATAAAATCGACCTTGTTTTGATTTTGAAATAGATTCTCTATTCTAAATTTCTTTGATATGGAAAATGCTGGGAAGAGCAAACAAGGGATCCAAATCTCCCTATCAATCTATGATACATCAATAGGAAAAAGATTCCCCGCCAAAATCCCTTACCTTGCGCCTTTTTTTTAATCAAATTAATCAAAAAAGAGAGCAAAGGGGAGTTGTCCGAACTCTTGTTTTTAGTTATTTTTTTTTTACTTAAGTTAGGTTTTTTAAGTCTGTCGAGAGTAATATTCTACGACAAGCAATTCATTTATTTTCAAACCGACGTATTTCCTATCTATTATTTGATTGACTAACCCTTCATATTGGAATGTGTGAAGAGTCAGATGGTTTGGCAATTCCTCAGGGGCAGATGAATCAAGAAGATTTTGAACCAAAGTTCTAGAGTTTTGTTCATCCTTCACTGTAATAATATCTCGGGGTTTGCAGCGATAACTTGGTATATCAACTATACGACCATTAACTAAAATATGTCCATGGTTAACTAATTGGCGCGCTTGAGGAATAGTCAAAGCCATACCCAATCGAAAAAGGATGTTATCCAAACGCATTTCAAGTAATTGTAGTAAAACTTGACCCGTTGACCCCTTGGCTTTTCCGGCGATACGAACATATTTCAGTAATTGGCGTTCTGTAAGACCATAATGAAAACGCAATTTTTGTTTTTCTTCTAAACGAATACGATATTGAGATTTTTTTCCGGGGCGTGATTGGTTTCTAAGATCGCTTCCTGCCCTAGGCCTTTTACTAGTTAGTCCCGGTAAAGCCCCCAGACGGCGTATTTTTTTAAAACGAGGCCCTCGGTAACGTGACATAAAGACTCCTTTTTTTATTGAAATTGTACAAAACTAAACAAAATTAAAACTGAACTAAATGATAATGATAAATGACGTGAAATCCACTCCAATAAACTATTGGAATACAAAGAGTAAGAAGATATATTCTCTCAATATACAGATTTTTTTTGTATTGTATATACAATATATATAAATCAAATAAATCAAAAAAAAAAATTCCTTTTTTTCTTGATTTATTTTGCCAAGATCTAACTCTTTTACCCAATATATATTCCTATATGGAAGTTTCTATGACATAATATAAATGGAGTGGTAACTCTTGGAAAAAGGTGAAAGAAGTCTTTTCCATCTTCTTTTATTTTGAAAGTACATTAAAAATCATGTAATGTAAAAAAAAACGAAAAAATATGGAAAAGCCGGCTATCGGAATCGAACCGATGACCATCGCATTACAAATGCGATGCTCTAACCTCTGAGCTAAGCGGGCTCAAATAAAATAGCGCATGCATACAAATTCACTAAACTACTCGATCATATTAATTAACTATTCTATTCATATTTTTCCTTATCTATGTTAGAATTAATCATATTCTATATATTCTAGAACAGAATATAGCTCAAATAAATAGTGACTATTATTAAATAAATAAAACATAACCTTAATTAATTAATAGAATATAGCAGTATATCGACATTAATTAATAGAATATAGCAGTATATCGACTTTCTAATTTTGATTTCATTAGTTTCTAAATAAGAAAATCTTAATTAGATCAGAAATCTTTTTTTTAAGTTAAATGATATCTGATTTGAAATTCTTGTTTTTTTGTTCTAACTTCATACTATTATTATTATTTTATACTTTTTTTTTCTTTTTATTTTATTTCTAATATTATAGAATTATTCGAATTTCAAATCTACGAAGTAGACTTATAATCTTTTTCCATTTCCATTGGACATTGTAGAATTCTAAGTTTCAATAATAATCATAAATTTCTTTTCATGAAAGTAAAAAAAAAAAGAATCGACCGTTCGACTATTTCTTCAAATTTAAGACAAAGATGAGAAAAGAAAGAACATATATATGTTATGTAATATATAACCATATTGAATTGCAAATACAAAAATGATAGAATCTTTGTTGATTAGATTAAATCAATATGGATGGGGCTCAAAAAAATGAAAGAGGATACCAAAGAAATAAAATAAGTATCTATATGTAATGAATTTCAAGGTTTCGGTATAAGAAAAAGTGGAAAGACATCATAATGAAATCCTAATCTCAAAGCAAAAGGGGGATATGGCGGAATCGGTAGACGCTACGGACTTAATTGCATTGAGCCTTGGTATGGAAACCTACTAAGTGATAACTTTCAAATTCAGAGAAACCCTGGAATTAACAATGGGCAATCCTGAGCCAAATCCTCGGTTACGCGAACAAACCGGAGTTTACGAGAAAAAAGGGATAGGTGCAGAGACTCAATGGAAGCTGTTCTAACAAATGGAGTTCACTACCTTGTGTTAATAAAGGAATCCTTCGATCGAAACTTCAAATCAAAAATGACGACCTGAATCTCGATTTCTTTTTTTTTTATAAACAAAATAGAAATGTTGTGAATCAATTCGAAGTTTAAGAAAAAATCGAATATTCATTGATCAAATGATTTACTTCATAGTCTGATAGATCCTTGGTGGAACTTATTAATCGGACGAGAATAAAGATAGAGTCCCATTCTACATGTCAATACTGACAACAATGAAATTTATAGTAAGATGAAAATCCGTTGACTTTTAAAATCGTGAGGGTTCAAGTCCCTCTATCCCCAACTCTACTACCCCAAAAAGTCTGTTTGACACCTTACCTTTTTTTAGTTATTCAAGAATTCATTATCTTTTTTCATTTTCAAACTTAGAAAGTTTTCTTTTCGAAGATCCAAGAAATTCCCGGTCCAAAACTTTTTTAATTGACTATTTTTGAGTTTCTTTGACTTTTAATTGACATAGACCTAAGTCATCTAGTAAAATGAGAATGATACTTCGCTAATGGTCGA